GAGGAATAAAGATAAAGAGAATTTTCTATTCCAATTGGAATTTGCAACAGATCCAATTGGAACGAAATTCGAAATTGAGCAATTTTACTTAACTGAGTTAGACTTATGGAGTTTCGTATAGAATAGCAAACCAAAAAGTGATTCCATTTCGACTATTATTATGATATTAATATTCCAATACGATTGGATAACAGATACCGGTAAAATAACTAGATTCGGGATTTGATCTGTTCGATGAGCTAAAGTAAAGACCTAATCATCAGAAACAATCAATATAATCAATAGAAAGTTGATTTTTTTAGCATGTAGTTTTTTTTGTGACTTGAATTGTTAAGCTCAAAGCAAAATAGTTTGCATAGAAGAGATAGATTTTTATCTATTTTTGGTAGTAGAGTTCACATAATACGATTTAAGCGCATAATAAGAACATAAGATAAAGAAGGCCTTTTTTAACCCTATACGGATATATAGCTATCTATATGTGTCTCTCTTTTTATATTGCAGTTCTATCTATTCTGGACATCACATGTCATGCCCTATCAAAAGTTCTATTTTCTCTCAGAATTATGGACAGATCAGATATTCGATTAGTTATCTGTGTAAGAATTTACAGTCTGGGGTTTACATATATTCCTAATTGTTGTTATAATTGAAATTGAGAAGGATTTTTTTTATTGAAAAGAATCAATACTGATTCCTTACTTACATATCAATTTCAATTTTCTGCTATCCCTAGCATTAGAGAAATACAATTGGAGATTCAAATCCAAGAATTGTTTATGAATTCACATTCAATAGTTAATGGTTCCAATTTGTCTCCTTTTGTGAATGAAAATTGACATTTGGTTTTTTATTTCGGGGAAGGCATTTCCATATTTTATGGTTTAAGTTTAGATAGTATATGTTTTAAGATACTATAAAAATTAATCGAAAAGATAGATCCAATCCAAATCAAAAACAAGGAAGGATTTCTTTTATTTATATTTCATTTAAATTCATTTTTCATTTAAATTCATTTAAAGGGATTAAGATTAAAAAAATGGGATTTAAAGATGTTTCAAGATGCAAGTAAAAAGGGAAAGGGAATATTTTCGTCTCTTTTTTTTAGCACTTTGGCGACATGGCCGAGCGGTAAGGCGGGGGACTGCAAATCCTTTTTCCCCGGTTCAAATCCGGGTGTCGCCTGATTAACAAAAGACGCAAAATACCTATTATCTTATGTTTTGTTGATATAATTTGTCAAATTTGTCCACAACAGAAGAAGTCGGAGGAAAAGGACTCTTGATACTCCCTTGATTCTAAACATCTGAGGGTTCTGTTTTCTAGAGTACTGTAAATTCTTTAGGAGTCAAGGGAAGTTTATAGTAATGAAAGGAAATCCGTAAATCTTGATATAATAGTCCGCCCAATACTTACTACTAATGTATAGGGACTGTTTCTTGATTGAATGGCGGGATAGAAAATCGAATTAGTAGTTGTGGAAAGCGCGGAAGATACTTTGTATACAAATTCATAAAAATTCTTGAGTACTTAGGAATTTAATCAATCTAATATCGATTGAATAGATAATTGGATTTTACTTATACATATTTATTCTATTTTTTTACATACATTTTGATTCTAGACTTTTCGATTTTTTACTTAATGAAGAACAACAAAATAAAGACTAGGTCTTATTAATCTTATATCTTAGTCTTATTAATCTTCTATCTTAGTAAGATTTTATTAACACTTCCAACTTCCCAGGGTTTTGCCCTTATTTTGTTTTTCTTTGTCCTTGTGTTTAATCTTTTCTAATTCTACTAGCAATCCTATAAGAATTTCTTGCAATATAGAAGAATTTCTTCTAATTAATTCTATTTCTTGAATTCTTTCATCAATGGTATTGGGCAAAATCAAAATCCCTTTTTTGACTCTGTGCCAGCGATTCTATTATTATTAGTATTAGTGAAGAATAATGGAAAATTTATTTCATATTCATATAGATAGGAGACATAATTCACATGGATATAGTAAGTCTCGCTTGGGCTGCTTTAATGGTAGTCTTTACATTTTCTCTTTCACTAGTAGTATGGGGAAGAAGTGGACTCTAAGGATACTATTAATTGAGTTCAGAAATCAAACTGTACCGATTCTTTTAGAGATCGTTTTGCAAAGACTTTTTTAATTTAACTATTGAAATTGAATTCAAATTCAATTGAATTAAAAGGATCTTCATTATATTCGATTATATTCGGGTGGAGTAATGTATTCTATGAATAATATATTAATAATATATGAATAATACCCTTTTAATCTAAGATATCTTATCTTCTTCGACAAGTCACATATTGTGCACTTAGTGCTTAGTTTAGTATTTGTTTTATTATTTTAATTTTATTTTAGAAATTGGATTTATGCTATATTTTATTGACTTGACTCATTTCATATCATGATTCAAATCTTTAAAAGATTAAAAAATCTGTGAGGTTTACTTTACTAATCTTTTTCCTCGACACCAGAAAAGGTTTTTATAGAATTCTTTTCCTTGGATGATCTGTTAACTGCTCAATCAATTACTTCTGCCTTCTTCTTCAAAATGGTAAAAAAAGATTTCTTGATTTTCTTTTTTTAATATATATGTTCTTTTATTTTTTTTAATATATATGTTCTTTTATTTATATGTTTATATGCCCAGACTCTTTTTTTTTCCTTTTCGTTTATTTTATTCTTTCGTTAAATGCGATTCCGTAATTTCTATTGAAAATAATCAGAAATCTAGGAATTCGAATTGGAAGAGTAAGAGTTGCTTTTCGACTATTTCAGATTAATTGGAATCAACACAAATGAAGAAAAAAGAAATAGAATTGGGGCTTTATGTACATTACATAGAGATAATTGATTTCTAGATATATGAATATGGATATAAAGATGATATTCTAGATTGATCTACATTAAGTATATTTTTATTTAAGTATATATTTGTATATAGTACAACTGTATACACTAGAATAACAAAAATAGATAGTATGGTAGAAAGAAAACTTTTCTTTCTACCATACTATCTGATCTCATAGAATACTGCTGATTCTAGTCCGCTCATTTCATCTAAAACGGCGAAATTTGAATCCTTTTCATTTTCTAATCGCCGATATTAATAAGAACTACGAAGTCAAGTTTCATTCAAATTAATCACTTTGACTGACAGTTTTTACGTATATTATAAGTAAAAAGGCAGTAGGAACAAGAATGAACAGCGCAGTAGCAATAAATGCGAGAATATTTACTTCCATAGTCTCACTCTTTCGTTTTTCTTTACTTTGCAATAACTCGGGATTTAATCCCATAGAGATGATAAATCTTTCGCCTCTAAATTCAATGATATGAATTCCATCTCGATGATATCGAATCGAATCAATATCATGAATAACAATATCGGAGCTATCAAATCGATTTATCGTTGAGAATTGAATAGTATAACATAGAAAGATCGTTTATCCATACCGAATCCAAAAATGGATTCCTGGTATAATCGAGAATTTTTTTTTTACTTTATTTTTCATTCTTTTCCATTCTTTTTTTTCTATAAAATTCTCGCCTTCCTTAGTACAATCCATTTGTCGAAGTCTCATCTAACCGTGTTTTTTTATTTTGAGACTTAGACTCGTTATAAACAAACCCAAACAAAGAAACAATAGAAGCAAAATGGAGAAAGGGGAATTAAGTTCTAAACTCTTTGTTAATGATCTAATCTTATTGTAAGTAAAACAAAAAAAAAGTGTGATAAAGACAAGGGCAAGTACAGTATAAAAAAGATCGAATATTCTACCAAATTCAATTTTATTTGTATCGTATAAATACAAATTCGATTTGTGTATGGACTGCCACGAAAGATATGGTACTCGATTCGATTTCATTACACGAATCGGTAGAAATCAAAAAAGTCAAACTCAGTATGGTATCTCTTGGAATCCTGAATATAATGTTATCTATGATTGCACTAATCCATATATGTCTTTATCAATCGGTACTAGTTGAAGAACTGAAAATTCCCATATTTCTATTTGCTTTGATGAGAACTGAAAAACGAAAATAAATATGAAAATAAATAGAAAAAAAGAAATAGAAATAAGAATAGAAATAATAAAAAATAAGAAAAAAGAAAAAGAAAGAAATGGAAATAAGGTTCCCTTTTGAAATGAAATTATACTATTTGTCCTCGTTTGACAGAAAATGGAGAGAGAATTTGATATATATATATTTTAGTAAATTATTGAATTTTGATCCGTCGGGACTGACGGGGCTCGAACCCGCAGCTTCCGCCTTGACAGGGCGGTGCTCTGACCAATTGAACTACAATCCCAGAGAAATGAAATAAAGTATAGAGCATACATATTCTTATGATTTCATTCAAACCCTTTCTAGTTAGATTTTAGATTGGAATTGCCACGTTGTAACAGAGACGTGAGTTTTCTATTGCTAAACACATGGATATAAACTTTAGCGATAACGACACGGATTACTACTCATTTTTTCATTATGTCAAATCCAAATCGATTGATAATCAATCTTTCAATGAAAAAAGAGTCTTTTTTTCTTTCCATTTCTCTTTTTCTTAGACTTTATACTTACAAATCCTGATATGAATCTGGATCAAGAGCAAGATCCGAATTTGTGGAAAAAAAAATAGGGCAAATCAAATAAATAATAAATAACAGGTAAAAATATATCAGAAATTTTGACTTTTGTCCGCTTTTGTACGTATCAAGCATTTCAAGAGAACAAAGGGGTTATACCATTTCGTGGTGGATCAGTGAATTATTGGGCCGAGCTGGATTTGAACCAGCGTAGACATATTGCCAACGAATTTACAGTCCGTCCCCATTAACCGCTCGGGCATCGACCCAGGAAGAATCAACTCCAAACTTATTATATTAACTTAATATATTTTAATATATTTTATTTATATTAACTTAATCTATTTTATATTAAAAATCCATGATCAACTTCCTTTCGTAATACCCTACCCCCAGGGGAAGTCGAATCCCCGCTGCCTCCTTGAAAGAGAGATGTCCTGAACCACTAGACGATGGGGGCACAGTTGCCCGACCGTCAGCATATTATGTTCATAGTATGAACAGTTTTTTGAAATTGTCAATATAACGAAATAGTCTAATTAGATTTGAAAGATCTTTCCGTCTTTCATGATTATTTTTGATTCGTCATTTATATCCATGAATTATTCATTCTAATATCAATTGGAATTTTTATTATTATTTTTTTTTTTTTTAATTATTTTTTTTTTACTAATTATTTTGTTTTTATTTTAATTTAAAAAAAAAATTTAAATATTTAAAATAATATAAATATTTAAAATAATATATAAAATATATATATAAAATAATATATAAATATAATAAAATATAATAAAAAAAAAGAATAAAATAGATAAAATAATAGAAATCAAAGAAATAGAATAGAAGAATAGAAATAATACGAAAGATCCTTTCCTTTCAAGGAATGGAATGATTGATTTCCCAGCAAGCCGTAAAGGAGGGTTAAACCCCACTTCTTCCGCTTTCATTCATTGATTACCTCATTGGTAAGTAAGGGGGATGGGTATATCTCTATCGCCGACTATATTAATAATATATATATACTTATTAATTTGAATTTAATTAATAATAAATATATTTACTTTACATAGATTTGATTTATAATCTAGTTCCCTAGATATATGTTGTCCGCATAGTGGCTCATTCCTGAATTGGATCAAATGGGCCCTTTTAACTCAGTGGTAGAGTAACGCCATGGTAAGGCGTAAGTCATCGGTTCAAATCCGATAAAGGGCTTTGGCCTTTTTTTTTTTCAAAAAAACTCCAGCGGTAGTATTTTTATTTGATTTGAAAGGACAATAGAGATGTTGTTGATATTTGTAATAAAAAGAAAAATAAACAAAAAACTCTAATAATTCATTCTAAAATTTCTATATTATTATATAATTTTAGAATGAATTTTAGTAATTAATTTTAGTATAAGAATTATAGTTATAAAGTTGAAGATTTGTTTATTATATTATACTGAGATTATATTATACTGAGATAAGCTGGTTCTTAAATTGCGAAAATGAAATTAACCGTAAAGTTTAGATTAGAAATCAACAAAAGAAAAAGTAAGTGGACCTAACCCATTGAATCATAACTCTATTTACTATTATGAATATTAAAATTCGATATAATGAAATTGGAACAGTAGATCCGCTATCCGCTTTTTCCTTAATTTTCATATTTTTTTTATTAGACTCTGAAAAAATTTGTCGATATTTCTGATTCAATTTTCTTGTTTTTGTCCCTAGTTATTCTATAGGAATAAATAGGAATAAATCACTATTCCCTTCTTCCGCAAAAAAGTTTTTTTGAAGTGACAACATAAGACATATAAGAAAGATTTAAAATATCTTTCTTTAATTCCAGACCAAAAGATCAATTTTATATTGATAGTTTTATACGTATATAAGATTTATCTTTTATGTATAAATAGATAATCAAATTTATATATCTATCAGATAATGGTTTCATGGACCAAGTTTTTCCATATCGATGCATACACAATATTTTTATTACACCAAGACAATATAATGCAGAATAACTAAAAAAAAAATTCATGGAAAATTTCCTATTATTATTTAATATTGCATTGAATTAAATAAGAGGAAATCTCCTTTTTCTTTTCTGACAGATAAAAAGTAAATAGAATAAAATATTTGAAGTGTCTTTCTTGCTTTGACCTGTGAAAAGACATATTCTGGGGTTTTAGTTCATATTCTATTCATCTGAAGGCAAAAGAAATAGAATAATAAAGGAAAATCTAATAAAGAAAAAAATAAATAAAATGAAAGAATAAAGATAAAAAATAAGAAATAAAATTAATTAAAATGAATATTGTAGTCGTTTACTGCATATGCATATAGAAATTCGAAAAGTACAAAATATTGATTTTTAAATTTTAAAAATCAATCTGACTAACAAGATAAGATCCACGAATAAGATTCGTTTTATAGAATGAGAGGATTCAGTCTGAGGAGCAACTGGTAAGGAGGGGGAATCACTTGTTCCTTGAATCGCTCTTTTAAAAAATTCATCTATCCAATTCTAATTGTAATTGATGACTCACAAAAAAATTCATGTTGATATGGTTATTAAGGCTAAGAATAAGTTAAAATAACCGAATTTGGTTCATGATTTTATCTAAATCGAATTATTAACGGATAAAGAATTTTTTTTTAATCTTCGAAACCCATTCTAAATTAGAAGGGACAATGTACGAGAAATCAAATCATACATAAATGATAGAAGCTTGTAGGGCCCTGAAAATACTATGAGGTGCTCGGAAATGGTTGAAGTAGTTGAATAGGAGGATTGCTATGACTATAGCCCTTGGTAAATTTACCAAAGATGAAAGTGATTTATTTGATATTATGGATGACTGGTTACGTAGGGACCGTTTCGTTTTTGTAGGTTG